AGTAAAATGCCTGATTTGAAAGGGTTATCGTGATAGGATAAATCATGTAATTTTATTACTTTTACTACTCAATCCTTACATTTAACAGAATTAAACTGTCATCCTAAAATATCAAAAATTTTTGTGCACCTTACACCAAAATGTAATATAGGAAAGTAAGCTAATTTAAGCTAATAGGTTCATACCCTATTTATAGAGTACTACTCTCTTTCCTAATGCCCAATAATTCAACAAAAATCCTCTTTTTAAGAACATTAATTAGAGGTATATTAATTTCTTTATGTGCTAATTCATGAATAGGAGCATGAATAGGCTTAGAAATTAATTTACTCTCCTTCATCCCATTATTATCTTCCAACAAAAATATATTTTCCACTGAAGCCTCATTAAAATATTTCTTAATTCAAGCAATTGCTTCATCAACTCTCTTATTCTTAATTCTTCTAAAAACAAATATTCAAGAAATATTTTATCTTACGAAACTAAGAAACTGAAATAACTTAATAAGATTACCACTTATAATAAAAATTGCAGCCAGTCCTTTTTACTGGTGACTTCCATCAGTTATAGAAGGATTATCATGAATAAATTGCTTTATTTTATTATCCATTCAAAAAATTGCCCCTTTAATATTAATTTCATATATATTAACGGATAACTACTTCATCCAATTAATTATTATTTCGTCAGCATTTATTGGAGCTGTTGGAGGATTAAACCAAATTTCTCTACGGAAAATTCTCTCATTCTCATCAATTAACCATATCGGATGAATATTAACAACTATAATTATAGGAACAAATTTATGGCTAATATACTTTACAATTTACACTATCAATATTATTTCAATTATTTCAATAACGACTATGATCAATTTATCTTATATTTCACAAACCTTTAATTCAATGAATAATCAAAAAATTGTAAAATTTACCTTATTTATTGCAATATTATCATTAGGAGGGTTGCCTCCCTTTTTAGGATTTTTTCCTAAATGAATTGTAATTCAATTTATAACCCAAAACTCAATGATTTTTACATCCACAGCTTTAATTATATCTTCTCTTTTAACCCTGTATTACTATATACGAATAATATATACAACATTAATAATTACAAACTCAGAAATCACATGAACAATTTCAATTTATCCTAAATATAAATACTCCAAAATAGTTATATTTTCACTATCCATTTTATTGCTCGGAATATTAAGATGCACTTTAATGCTTTGAATATATTAAGACTTTAAGTTAAATAAACTAATATCCTTCAAAGTTATAAATAAAGAAATTTTATCTTTAAGTCTTAGTACTTAATTATTTTACACCTTTAGAATTGCATTCTAATATCATTCCATGAATATAAGACCTGTGGTAAAAGAGAAAAAATCTCCTTAATAGATTTACAATCTACTACCTATTCTAAACCTCAGCCATTTTACCTATTTTACACTGCAACGATGGCTATTCTCAACTAATCATAAGGATATTGGAACATTATATTTCATTTTTGGTGCTTGAGCTGGTATACTTGGAACATCCTTAAGAATTTTAATTCGAACTGAATTAGGTCAACCTGGATCTCTAATTGGAGATGATCAAATTTATAATGTTATTGTAACTGCTCACGCTTTTATTATAATTTTCTTCATAGTTATACCTATTATAATTGGTGGTTTTGGAAACTGATTAGTCCCTTTAATACTTGGAGCACCAGATATGGCTTTCCCTCGAATAAATAATATAAGATTTTGATTATTACCACCCTCAATTCTTCTATTATTAATTAGTAGAACAGTAGAAAGAGGTGCTGGAACAGGATGAACTGTTTATCCACCTCTTTCCGCCAGAATTGCTCATGCAGGGCCCGCGGTAGATTTAACTATCTTTTCTTTACATCTAGCAGGAATATCAAGAATTATAGGAGCAGTAAATTTTATTACAACTATAATTAACATAAAACCAATTTATATAAATCAAACCCAAGTACCATTATTTGTATGATCAGTAGGGATTACTGCTTTATTACTACTACTTTCATTACCTGTTCTCGCAGGAGCAATTACTATACTTTTAACTGATCGAAATTTAAATACATCCTTCTTTGACCCTGCTGGAGGGGGAGATCCAATTTTATATCAACATCTATTTTGATTTTTTGGACATCCTGAAGTTTATATTTTAATTTTACCCGGTTTCGGAATGATTTCACATGTTATTTCGCATGAAAGAGGGAAAAAGGAAGCATTTGGAAATTATGGAATAATTTGAGCTATATCAGCAATTGGTTTTTTAGGCTTTGTTGTTTGAGCTCATCATATATTTACAGTTGGTATAGATGTAGATACACGAGCTTATTTTACAGGAGCAACTATAATTATTGCTGTGCCTACAGGAATTAAAATCTTTAGATGACTTGCTACTATATATGGATCAAAGGTAATTTATACACCTGCTTCTTTATGAGCATTAGGTTTTATTTTCCTCTTTACAGTAGGTGGATTAACAGGTGTAATTCTAGCTAATTCTGCTATTGATATTATTTTACATGACACTTACTATGTAGTTGCTCACTTCCATTATGTACTATCAATAGGAGCAGTTTTTGCTATTATAGCAGGATTTGTTCATTGATATCCTTTATTTACAGGACTAACACTTAATCCTAACTGATTAAAAAGTCAATTCTTTACTATATTTGTAGGTGTTAACTTAACATTCTTCCCACAACACTTCTTAGGATTAGCTGGCATACCTCGACGATATTCAGATTATCCTGATGCATATACTTCTTGAAATATCTTATCATCAATAGGGTCTATAATCTCTTTTATTGCTGTAGTTATATTTATTTTTATTCTCTGAGAAAGAATAAGTTCTAGTCGACCAGTTCTATTTTCATCACAAATAAATAGTTCTATTGAATGAGCCCACAGCTTTCCTCCTGCAGAACATACTTATAATGAATTAACCTTAATCACAAAATAAATATTATCTAATATGGCAGATTAGTGCAGTGGATTTAAGCTCCACAAATAAAGTTTAATACTTTTTTTAGAACCTTTTATGGCCACATATGCAAATCTAGGTTTACAAGACAGTGCTTCCCCTTTAATAGAACAATTAATATATTTTCATGATCATTCCATATTCATTATTACTATAATTGTTACTACCGTAGGTTACATAATTTTATCATTAATAACAAATAAATTTATTGACCGACATGTAATAGATGGTCAATATTTAGAAATCTTGTGAACAGTTCTACCAGCAGTAGTCTTAATTTTTATTGCTTTACCTTCCCTTCGCATTTTATATTTAATTGATGAAAATTCAAATCCTACTTTAACTTTAAAAACTATTGGACATCAATGATATTGAAGTTATGAATATTCAGATTTTGCTAACGTTGAATTTGATACTTATATAATTCCTCAAAATGAATTAACTTCTTATAACATTCGATTATTAGAAGTAGATAATCGTACAACACTTCCAATAAATACTTTAACACGAATTCTAATCACATCAGAAGATGTAATTCATTCTTGAACAATTCCAAGTATTGGTGTTAAAGCTGATGCTACTCCAGGACGGTTAAATCAAGCCACTTTTTGATTTAACCGTCCTGGAGTATTTTATGGACAATGTTCAGAAATTTGCGGAGCAAATCATAGATTTATACCTATTGTAATTGAAAGAGCTTCCACAAATGACTTCTTAAATTGAATTTCAAATATATCTGAATCATCAGATGACTGAAGAGCAAGTAATGGTCTCTTAAACCAGATTATAGTAATATAGCAATTACTTCTGATGATAAGAAGTTAGTTAAATAATAACATTAGTATGTCATACTAAAATTATTAGTATTTCTAATACATCTTTATCCCTCAAATAATACCATTAAATTGATTAATACTTTTCGGTTATTTTTCTATTTTACTTATCCTTTTTAATGTAATAAATTATTATACCTCTTATAATAAAACTTCATCTCTCGTTTCCTTAAAAATAATAACAAAAACCCTAATTTGAAAATGATAACCAATTTATTTTCAGTTTTTGATCCATCATCCAATATAATAAATTTATCAATTAATTGATTAAGAACTTTTATTGGCTTAATATTAATTCCAACTTCCCTTTGATTAATCCCATCGCGAAGAACAATTTTATGAAACTTAATTATTAATAAACTCCATGAAGAATTTAAATTATTAATTGGTAAAAAGAAAATTAATAAAGGATCAACCTTTATTTTCATTTCTGTTTTCTCAATTATTCTCTTCAACAATTTTATAGGGTTATTTCCTTATATTTTTACCAGAACAAGTCATATAGTTATAACTTTAACTCTTGCTTTACCTTTATGATTAAGTTTTATACTTTTTGGGTGAATTAATAACACTAAACATATATTTGCTCATCTTGTTCCTCAAGGAACTCCCGGAGCCCTAATACCATTTATAGTATGTATTGAAACTATTAGAAATATTATTCGACCAGGTACACTAGCCATCCGATTAGCCGCTAATATAATTGCAGGTCATTTATTAATAACCTTATTAGGTAATACAGGAACAACAATAATAATATCACTTTTACCTTTATTAATTATTACACAAATTTTACTTTTAACATTAGAATCTGCAGTTGCTATTATTCAATCTTACGTATTTGCAGTTCTAAGAACTTTATATTCTAGAGAAGTTAATTAATAATGTCAATACATACAAACCATCCTTATCACTTAGTAACATACAGTCCTTGGCCTATCGTAGCAGCCTTTAGAGTTATAATTGCAATAGTAGGATTTATTAAATTTTCATATGAATTTAATGAAAAATTAATATTTTTAGGAATTTTAATTTTAACATTAACAACAATTCAATGATGACGAGATGTAGTGCGAGAAAGTACTTATCAAGGTTGCCATACCAAAGAAGTAATAACAGGTTTACGGTGAGGAATAATTTTATTTATTGTCTCAGAAGTTTTCTTTTTTGTATCATTTTTTTGAACATTTTACCACAGTAGATTAGCGCCTGCAGTTGAACTCGGATCATCATGACCTCCTTTAGGGATTATTCCATTTAATGCTCTCCAAGTTCCTTTATTGAATACAACAGTATTGCTGGCTTCAGGGATTACTATTACATGAAGACATCATGGATTATTAGAAAATAATTATAATCAAGCAACACAAGGCTTAATTTTCACTATTATTTTAGGTTTATATTTCACAGCACTTCAACTTTATGAATACTATGAAGCACCATTCACTATTGCAGATTCAGTTTTTGGTTCAACCTTCTTTGTAGCTACAGGATTTCACGGATTACATGTAATTATTGGTACTACTTTCCTTATTACATGTTTATCTCGAATACTATTTATACATTTCACTTCCAACCATCATTTCGGTTTCGAAGCAGCAGCATGGTACTGACACTTTGTCGACGTTGTTTGATTATTTTTATATATTTCAATTTACTGATGAGGTAGATAAATATTTATTTAGTATAATAAGTACTTTTGATTTCCAATCAAAAAGTCTAAACTTTTAGAATAAATAATCCAAATTATTGGTTTAATATCAATTATTATTATAATAATTTCTTTTATCGTAATAATTTTAACTAATTTTTTATCAAAAAAAAATATCGAAGATCGGGAAAAAAGATCTCCTTTTGAATGTGGATTTGATCCTATTAGATCTTCCCGATTACCTTTTTCTCTACGTTTTTTTTTAATTGCTATTATCTTCTTAATTTTTGATGTAGAAATTACCCTAATTTTACCAATAACAATTATTCCATTCAGATCAAATATATTAATTTGAACTATTACAAGTATATTATTTATTCTAATCTTAATTATTGGATTATATCATGAATGAAATCAAGGATCTCTTGAATGAGCTTCATAATAAATAGGGTTGTAGTTAATTATAACATTTGATTTGCATTCAAAAAGTATTGAATTATCAATCTTCCTTAATATAAGTAAGAAGCAAATTAATTGTAATCAGTTTCGACCTGATAGTAAGATATATAATATCCTTATTTACCATTAATTGAAACCAAAATAGAGGTATATCACTGTTAATGATAAAATTGAAATAACTTAATTTCCAATTAAGAAGGTGTGTCGATCGAATAAAAGCTGCTAACTTATTATTCAAGTGGTTTAAATCCATTTACATCTTACATAAATTTATATAGTTTAAAACAAAACATTACATTTTCATTGTAAAAATAAAATTTATATTTTTATAAATATAATATTCAAAGATAAAATTATCTCACTAACAGCTTCAGTGTTATACTCTAATATAAGATATTTGAATAAATAATAAAAACTAATAAAATTAATACAATTAAAAAAATTACTAAATAAGATTTTAAATTATTAGTTTGAAATCATTGATTAATTCCTCTTAATTTTATTATAACAAAATATAAATTTTGAGCACCAAAATATTCACTTCAACCTAAATCTATATATTTAAAAGAATTAAAACCAATTACTAAAGGTAAATTTCTTACCCCTTTAGTAAAAATTATAGATATAAATCACATGGAACCAGAAAAAATAATAATACTATATCATTTAAACAAATTAAAATAATAATTTAATCTATACTTAAATAAAATTCTCCCTAACCATAATCCTATTAATCTAACTAAAATAGGTATAATTTTTATAAAAAAAGGTAAGCAAATAAAATAAGGTGTTAAAAAAATTATTCAATTTAATATTCTACCTCCAACTACTGCAAAAATTATTAACCCTAATATACCATAAATTATTATTCAACTTTCCTCTCTTAATTTAAATATAGGCACTAAATTAAAATCACCTCATAAAACGTAATAAAATAAACGAAATGAATAACATACTGTTAAACCAGTTGAAAAAAAATATAAAAAATACATAAATATATTTAGGTTTCTTATAGAAACTACTTCCAAAATTATATCTTTTGAATAAAATCCTGCTAAAAAAGGTATTCCACATAAAGCAAAATTAGATACTATAAAACAAGCTGACGTTAAAGGTATAAAAAGTGATAAATTTCCTATAAAACGAATATCTTGAAAATTTTTTATATTATGAATTACCATCCCTGCACATATAAATAATAACGCTTTAAATAAAGCATGAGTTAGAAGGTGAAAAAAAGCTAAATCAGAAAATCCTAAAGATATAATTCTTATTATTAAACCCAATTGACTCAAAGTAGATAAAGCAATAATTTTTTTCAAATCATATTCAAAATTAGCCCCTAGACCAGATATAAATATAGTTAAAACAGAAATTACCAACAAAAATCTTAATAATCAAGTTGGAAAGGCCTTTCTAAATCGAATTAATAAATAAACACCAGCAGTTACTAAAGTTGAAGAATGAACTAATGCTGAAACTGGTGTTGGTGCAGCTATAGCTGCAGGTAATCAAGCTGAAAAAGGAATTTGAGCACTTTTTGTTATCCCTGCCAAAACAACTAAAAAGGAAATTAAACATAATTCATAATTATTTTTTATACAATCCAAATAATAAATATAATTTCATCTTCCAAAATTTAATGTTCAAGCAATTGCTATTAATAATGCCACATCACCTACTCGATTTGATAGCGCGGTTAATATACCCGCATTATAAGATTTTACATTTTGATAATAAATAACTAAACAATAAGAAACTAAACCTAAACCATCCCATCCTAATAAAATTCTAATTAAATTAGGACTAATAATTAGAAATATTATTGATAAGACAAATATTAAAACTAAAAAAATGAATCGATTTAATGTAACATCCCCTGCTATATAATCTTCACTATATAAAATAACTAACGATGAAATTAAAGTAACAAATCTTATAAATAATAAAGATATTCAATCCAAAAGTAAAGTTATAACAATTGAAGAGGAATTTAATCTTACAATTTCCCATTCAATAAAATATACTAAATCATTTATAATATAATATATACTAAATCCAAATCTTACTAAAGAAAATATTATAAGTGAAAAAAAACTAATAAAACATAATGACAAATATATCATGACCTAAGATAATAATTTATATCCATGACACCACAAATCATAATTTTATTTTAAACTACTTAAGTAAATTAAAATCATATTAACACAAAATCTCTTTTCAAAATCAATAAATTTAAAGGTAATCAATGTAATATTAACAATAGATATTCACGACAATAACCTCTTACTCTTCTATAAATACCAGAATAATAAATACCATGTTGACTGTAAGAATATAAATATAAAGTATAAGCAGCACTAAAAAAAGAAATTAATACAAGGAATAATATAACTATTCATATTCAACCTACTATTCTATTAAATAATCCAATTTCACCTAATAAATTTAATGAAGGAGGAGCTGCTATATTACAAGATGATAATAAAAATCATCATAATGCTATTCTAGGTATCAAATTTAATAACCCTTTATTAACTAATAGACTTCGTCTTCCTAATCGCTCATAACTAATATTAGCCAAGCAAAATAAACCAGATGAGCATAATCCGTGTGCAATCATTAAAACAAAGGTTATATAAAAACCTCATACATTTAATGTTATTAAACCCCCAATTACTAATCCTATATGAGCTACAGAAGAATATGCAATTAAAGCCTTTACATCAACTTGACGTAAACATATTAATCTTACTAAAAAACCCCCAACTAATCTGATTGATAATCAAACTACATTAACTATTATACCAATTTCCATTAAATATTCAAAAACTCGTAATAAACCATAACCTCCTAACTTAAGAAGAACTCCTGCTAAAATTATTGAACCAGATACTGGGGCTTCAACATGAGCTTTCGGTAATCATAAATGCACCAAATATATTGGCATTTTAACTAAAAATGCCAAAATTATTCTTAAATATAAATAAAAATTCATAAAATCTCTTATATAAACTAAAGTAAAAACCAAATAATTTAAGTTTCTATACAAATACAAAATTCCTACTAATAATGGTAAAGAAGCAAACAAGGTGTAAAAAAGTAAATAAATTCCAGCCTGTAAACGTTCTGGTTGATACCCTCAACCAAAAATTAAAAATAATGTAGGAATTAGACTCCCTTCAAAAAAAAAATAAAATGAAATTATATTTAATCTACAAAATGTACAAATTAATATAAATAATAATAATAAAATCATAAATAAAAATAATTTATTATAAAATTTATAGCGGATTACAGAATAGCTTGCTATGATTATTAATACACAAATTCAAAATCTTAATATAACTAAACCATAAGATAAATAATCATAACCAAATATATAACTTAAACCTCCTCAACAAAAAAAATCAATATTAATTATAAATATAATTGAAGAAAGAAATAATAAATTTTGAATTACCCATCAACTTCTTTTAATTAGACATAAAGGGGTTAAAAAAATTATACACATAATATAACTTAGCATTGTAACAAACCAAATGAATTAAAATAATCATTACCATGAGTACGAATTATCGATACTAAAATTGATAGGCCCAAGGCTCCTTCACAAACAGCAAATGATAAAAAAAATATTGTTAAATATAACTCTCCTCTTATAAGCACTACATAATAATATAAAATAATAAATAAAATTAAAACAATAAATTCTAAACTTAATAACGTTATTAATAAATGTTTACGTTTAGAAGAAAATACTCATAACCCACAAAAAAATATTAAATAAAATATTATTAACATTAATGTTTTAATAGTTTAAATAAAACGTTGGTCTTGTAAACCAAAAATAAGTCTAACTTTTAAAACTTCAAAGGAAAGAAAATCTTATCATTAATTTCCAAAACTAATATTTTTTTTAAACTATCCTTTGATATTTTATATATAATATTAAGAATTAGCATAACCTTAAGAATTATTTTCCTGTTTTTAAACCATCCTTTATCTATAGGTTTAATCCTTTTCTTACAAGCAATCTCAATATGTTTAATTAGAGGATATATATCAATCAGATTTTGATTTTCTTATGTTCTTCTTCTTATTTATTTAGGAGGTATATTAGTATTATTTATATATGTTACTAGTTTAGCTTCAAACGAAATATTTTTTTATTCAAATAAAATTTTCTTTACAATCCTTTTTTTACCTTTAATTTTTATAACAATTTATTATTTAAATACTATTTACCCAATAAATTTGTATGAAAATTTAGAAAATAGATTAATCCTAAACTTAACTTCTAATAATTTTTTATTAAAAATATATAATCAACCTATAAATATACTTACAATTATAATTGCATCCTACCTATTTTTAACATTAATTGCAGTCGTTAAAATCATTAATATTTATAAAGGACCTTTACGACAAATAAACTAATGTATAAACCTTTACGTAAAATCCATCCTCTAATTAAAATTTCCAATAATGCCTTAGTAGACCTTCCAACACCTTCTAATATTTCATCATGATGGAATTTTGGCTCTCTTTTAGGGTTATGTTTAGGTATTCAAATCATAACCGGATTATTTTTAGCTATACACTATTCAGCTCATATTGATTTAGCTTTTTCTAGTGTTGCCCACATTTGCCGTGATGTAAATTATGGTTGATTATTGCGAACCTTACATGCTAACGGAGCATCAATATTTTTTATTTGTATTTATCTTCATATTGGTCGAGGTATATATTATGGGTCCTATAAATTTTACTATACATGAATAGTAGGTGTTTTAATTTTATTTTTAGTTATAGCAACAGCTTTTATAGGTTATGTTTTACCTTGAGGTCAAATATCTTTTTGAGGGGCAACAGTTATTACTAATTTACTATCCGCTATTCCTTATCTTGGTATTGAATTAGTACAATGGGTATGAGGGGGTTTTGCAGTAGATAATGCAACATTAAATCGATTCTTCACATTCCATTTTGTATTACCATTTATTGTTGCAGCTGCGGTAATAGTTCACTTATTATTCCTTCATCAAACAGGGTCAAATAATCCATTAGGATTAAATAGAGATATTGATAAAATCCCCTTTCACCCTTATTTTACTTTTAAAGATATCTTAGGTTTTATCTTCTTGTTTATATTTTTATCAATTTTATCTTTAAAGGAACCTTATATTTTAGGAGATCCTGATAATTTTACACCAGCTAATCCATTAGTAACACCAGTTCATATCCAACCAGAATGATATTTTTTATTTGCATATGCAATCTTACGCTCTATTCCTAATAAACTAGGAGGTGTAATTGCTCTTGTAATATCAATTGCAATCTTATTTTTTATACCTTTAACTACTACAAACTCTCGAGGGCTACAGTATTACCCTATTAATCAATTTATATTTTGATCAATAGTAGTGATTGTAATCCTCTTAACATGAATTGGAGCCCGACCTGTAGAAGACCCTTATATTTTAACAGGACAAATTTTAACTGTCCTATATTTTCTTTATTACATCTTAAATCCCGTAATTATTAAAATTTGAGATAATGTTCTCTATCAATAATAAATAAGTTATAAACTTAATGAATAAGCTTATGTCTTGAAATCATAATGAAAGGGTTAAAATCCCTTATTAACTTCTTACTCAACATAACCTTTAAAAAAAAATTTTTAATCCTAAATAAAAAATTAAAAAATTTAATGATAAAGGTAAAAATCTCCTTCATGCTAAGTATATCAACTTATCATAACGGTAACGTGGTAAAGTTCCACGAACCCAAATATATATAAAAGCAATAAAAATCAATTTTAAATAAAAAGTAAAAGAACTCAAATTAGAACCAAGAAAAATTACACATATTAACATTCTTATAAATAAAATTCTAGAATATTCTCTTAAAAAAATTAAAGCAAAACCTCCTCTCCCATATTCAACATTAAATCCAGAAACTAATTCAGATTCACCTTCAGCAAAATCAAAAGGTCTACGATTCGTTTCTGCTAAACAAGAAACGAATCAAACATTTCTTAAAGGTAAACATAAAAATAAAAACCAAATTCCTATTTGATAATAATAAAAATCAAACAAAGAATATCTTCTAATTAAAAAAACAAAAGATAACAAAATTAAAGCTAAACTAACTTCATAAGAAATTGTTTGAGCTACTGCCCGTAAGCCTCCTAATAATGCATAATTAGAATTAGATGACCAACCAGCTAATATTACAGTATATACTCCTATTCTCGTGCAAACAAGAAAAAAAAATAAACCTAAATTAAATCTAAATAAACCTCTCATATAAGGTATTAATATCCATAAAATTAAAGATAAAAATAAAGAAAATACAGGACACACATAATATAATAAGTAATTAGACACCAAAGGATTAACGTGTTCTTTACAAAAAAGCTTAATTGCATCCCCAAAAGGCTGTAAAAGACCTATAAAACCAACTTTATTCGGACCTTTTCGTAAATGAATATATCCAAGCACTTTTCGTTCTAATAAAGTAAAAAAAGCCACTCCTACTATAACAAAAATTACTAAAATTAAACCTACTAACATCAATATAAACAATTCCTCTTTTAACATGTACTATCTATGATAAAATCATATTTCCAGATTCTAAATCTATTGCACTTAATTCTGCCAAAATAGTATTATTAATATTCAAACATAATAAAAATTATTTTAAATATTTGGTCCTCTCGTACTAAAATATATAATTAAATTAAAGATAGAAACCAACCTGGCTCACACCGGTTTAAACTCAGATCATGTAAGATTTTCAAGGTCGAACAGACCTAGTTATTGAACATCTGCACCCAAAACTAATCTTAATCCAACATCGAGGTCACAATCTCTTTTTTCGATATGAACTCTCAAAAAGAATTATGCTGTTATCCCTAAGGTAATTTAATCTTTTAATCATTAAATATGGATCATATAACTAATTATTATATTAAATACAAAGAAGAGTTAATTTTATCTTCTAATCACCCCAATTAAATAATCTTTACATATAACCAAAAATTTATATTTAACTCAATTAATTATTACAATTATAAAACTCTATAGGGTCTTCTCGTCCCTTAATAATATTTAAGTCTTTTAACTTAAAATCTAAATTCAATTAAAATTAACATAAAACAGAATTCACCTCATCCAACCATTCATACCAGCCTTCAATTAAAAGACTAATGATTATGCTACCTTTGCACAGTCAAAATACTGCGGCCCTTAAAAATTGCTTCAGTGGGCAGGTTAGATCTCTTAAACAATTTCAAGAAACCATGTTTTTAATAAACAGGTGAGCAAAATATTTGCCTAATTCTTTATATAAACAATTCAATAAATTCAACAAAATAAACCTCAAATTTTACTAATTAAATCATAATTTCTAAAACTTTTAAATTAAACCTAACATTTTAATAAAAAAATTAAATAAAAATTAAAAATTAATTAAAACAAGAATTAAATTTTAACATCCTTTAACTATTAACAAATTCTAAATTTATAAAATCCTCTTGAAAATAACCTTATTATAATTATCTTTTAAAGAGTTAATCCCCTTAAAAATAAAAAACATAAAATATTTAAATAAAAAATTATTTAATAATTTAAGTTTTCCGAATTAAATTCGTTTATTAAAAAACTAGATATCCTTAAAAACGAATAACGTTTCATTACCAATTAAAAATTATTAATATTTATGACACAATAACTAATATTTTTAATTAAATCTTTTAAATTCGAGAAGAAAAAAATATTTAATTCATTTAAATATACTCTGATACACAAGATACAATAAACAAAATCACCTTTAATTAATTATACAATTAATTTAAATTTTCCTTCACAGTACTAATTCACTATAGTAAAAACAATTTTATCAATTCATTTTACAAAAACTTCAATTTATTTAATTTAAACTAACATATTTCCACTTTAACTAAAACAAATTTATTAATTTCAGACTACATCGAATCGCACGATAAAAATTTCAGTGTAAATGAAAACCTTAACTTTAAGCTTAATCTGCCTCTCACTTTCTAGGTACATCTTCCGATACACCTACTTTGTTACGACTTATCTCATCTTAATAACGAGAGCGACGGGCGATGTGTACATATTATAGAGCTTTAAATCATTTTAACAATCTTTAAAAAATTACAATTAAATCCACCTTCAAATTATATTTCAATAACAATTCATAATAAATAAATTTTATTGTAATCCATTATTCAACTTATATATTACTGCACCTTGACTTGAAATTTTAATTAGTTACATCTTAAGAAAATTACCTAAAAGTATATTCTTAAACAGCGATATACAAGAAATAATATAAGTAAGGTTCTACGTGGATTATCGATTACATAACAGATTCCTCTAAACAGACTATAATACCGCCAAATTCTTTAAGTTTCAAGATCATAACTACTAATACTCTAGTTTAATTTTTTACAATAAAAATAATAGGGTATCTAATCCTAGTTTATATTTTAATTTTCATAATAATCATACCAAATAAATATTCTTCAAGATATTATAAATATTTCACCTTAAAAATGCATCTCAATTCATATTTCACTATAAATATTAATTACTTAAAAACCAATAATATTTACTTGATTTTGCTGTATAACCGCGGATGCTGGCACAACTTTAACCAAACCTTACTAACATTTACCAAATCTAAAATTATTTAATATCAATAAAATTATCTACTGCCACTAATTAAAATTAAATCTCTTTAAGAAATTATAATATACACTTAAATTTACATATAAATTAATGTTAAAGTAAATAACACTAAGCAAGAATAAAACTCAAAACTTAATAGTCTTCTTTAACAAAACGGTCCACCTTATTAATTACTCTTTTTAATTAATTCAACAAAAATAATTTAAAAATAAAAATTGGATCATAACTTAATGTATTCAATTTCACTCTCTTAAAGAATAAGTTTAAGCAAATTGGGCAAAAGGCCTTTCCTGCCAAAAAAAAGAATTTTGCCCAAAATTCAACTATTTCAACTTTCATCACAAACATTGGCACATATATACTTACTTGTATCCATATCTATAATCTACTAGGTTTCATTTTTTTTTTACTTTTTAAATGAAACCTAGTAGATTATAGATATGGATACTGCAAGTATATAATAATAATTTAATAGTAAATCTTTATCTTATTATATTAACGACTTATAGGGATATACACGTACATATATATTTAATATTAAGACCTTTTTCTAATTCTTTCCATATAGGTTATTATACCTTATATAAATATAGGTGTTAATTTATACGTATAATATAAAATAAATCTTCTTTGATAAGATCTTAAATATATAAAAAGGTAAATATATATCATTATGTTCTTATTATACTTAGCATGCTAGCTTGACTTTTATTAATTCGTTTATATTAAAAATTTCCTTACAAATAAATTTCCTGTCCAAAGACATAAAAATTACTTAAAAGTAAGAAAATTGCATTC